TTAACGAAGAGGCTATGGGAACGACAGAACCCATGATTGCATAGGATTTCATGAAAACAAACGAATCCTAATGATTCATTGGGTGGGATGGCGGAACGAACCAAGAACAAATTGATTTATTCTAAAAGTAACAAGGTCTTGACCCTACGAATGTAGCACGAAAGAGTCAATATTCGCCCGCGAAACCCTTAGTTTTTAGTTATTGAATTACATGTAATCCACATTTTTTTTTAGCACGATTCGATACAAAATAAATAATGTTGATCTGGTATATAAAGCTTACTCTTAACTATATAACATAACAATACTAAACTATCCTAAAATAACAAAATCAAATAATATAACAAAACAAAATAACACAATAAATTCCATTACATTACTAAGTGTATTGTGTATCATTTATTAATATTAAATATGTGTATCCGTAGTAATATTAATGAATCATTTCATTCGCGAGGAGCCGGATGAAAAGAAACTCTCATGTCCGGTTCTGCAGTAGAGATGGAATTTAATTAAGAAAGAACCATCAACTATAACCCCAAAAGAACAAAATTTCGTAAACAACATAGAGGAAGAATGAAAGGAATATCTTGTCGAGGCAATCGTATTTGTTTCGGCGGATACGCTCTTCAAGCACTTGAACCCGCTTGGATCACGGCTAAACAGATGGAAGCAGGACGAAGAGCAATGACACGATATGCGCGTCGTGGCGGAAAAATATGGGTACGTATATTTCCCGACAAACCTGTTACAGTAAGACCCGCAGAAACACGTATGGGTTCGGGGAAGGGGGCCCCCGAATATTGGGTATCCGTTGTTAAACCGGGTCGAATACTTTATGAAATGGGCGGAGTATCAGAAACTGTAGCCAGAGCAGCTATTAAAATAGCTGCGCGCAAGATGCCTATACGAACTCAATTCATTATTGAGGGATAGGGATGCAGAAATTAAAAGATAAGGTGATGATGAAAAATAGAAGTTTATTTTTTTATAGACAGACAATATTTCTTTTTATTTCTTTTTTATCCTTTGCAGCAAAATAACAGATTAAAATAAAAATGATATGATTCAACCTCAGACCCTTTTGAATGTAGCGGATAATAGTGGAGCTCGAAAATTGATGTGTATTCGAGTCCTAGGAGCTGGTAACCAACGATATGCTCATATTGGTGACGTTGTTGTTGCCGTAATCAAAGAAGCAGTACCAAATATGCCTCTAGAAAGATCAGAAGTTATTAGGGCTGTAATTGTACGTACATGTAAAGAACTCAAACGTGACAACGGCATGATAATACGATATGATGACAATGCCGCAGTTGTTATTGATCAAGAAGGAAATCCAAAAGGAACTCGAGTTTTTGGTGCGATCGCTCGGGAATTGAGACAGTTGAATTTTACTAAAATAGTTTCATTAGCTCCCGAGGTATTATAAATACTAGTAGTATATTAAATAAACTATGATATAGCGGGGTATCTTGAATGGGTCAAGTCAATTAGTAGATTGTGTATCACGCATATACTTTTAATTAATTTAATTAATATAAATTAATTTAATTAATATAAATTAATTTACTTATTTTTTATTAAAATAATAAATAAACATGTTGATTATATAAAAATTAGGGGGTACCAATAATTATAGTTCGCCATGGGTAAGGATACTATTGCCGATATAATAACTTCTATAAGAAATGCTGACATGGATAAAAAAAGAACGGTTCGAATAGCATCTACTAATATTACCGAAAACATTGTAAAAATACTTCTACGAGAGGGTTTTATCGAAAACGTTCGTAAACATCAGGAAAGTAACAAATGTTTCTTGGTTTTAACCCTACGACATAGACGGAATCGAAAGGGAATATATAGAACTATTTTAAAACGTATCAGCCGACCCGGTCTACGAATCTATTCCAACTATCAACAAATTCCTAAGATTTTAGGTGGAATGGGAATTGTAATTCTTTCGACTTCTCGAGGTATAATGACAGATCGAGAAGCTCGACTAGAAAAAATCGGGGGGGAAATTTTGTGTTATATATGGTGATCTTACACCCCTTCCTCCTGTTATCTTAATTTTATCTCTAACTTCCCTTTTGGAAAAAGAGAGTAAAAATAAATTATATAACCCTTTCTCCATTAGTTGATACTTCAAGAGGCTTACCTCGAATAAAAGACTAAAATTAACTCGTTTAATTACTGAATCGCTTCCCAACGGTATGTTCCGGGTCCTTTTAGATAATGAAGATCTAATTCTAGGTTATGTTTCAAGGAGGATACGGCACAGTTTTATATAGATACTACCATGAGATAGAGTCAAAATTGAAATAAGTGGTTATGATTCAACCAGGGGACGTAGAATTTATAGAATTCACAAATTCGAACTATTAGGTGATTTTTTTAACATTCCTTTCATAGGGATACAATTTGAAGTTAAAAAAATCAAGAAACTTATTTTTTCAAGGAGTAGATTCAGAATTAAGGTAAGGAATGAGAAATATGAAAATAAGGGCTTCTGTTCGTAAAATTTGTGAAAAATGTCGACTTATCCGTAGGCGTGGACGGATTATAGTGATTTGTTCCAATCCGAGACATAAACAGAGACAAGGGTAATCTTTCTAAACTAAATAAATAATTTTTTTAAAGAAAAAGAAGGACCCGTGTAAAATGTTTTAACATGAAATGGATATCTCCGTATCTTTCCGTATATTTCTGACTCATATTTATGAGATGATAAAATATGACAAAACCTATACCAAGAATTGGTTCGCGTAAGAATGGGCGTATTGGTTCACGCAAGAGTGGACGTAGAATACCAAAAGGTGTTATTCATGTTCAAGCAAGTTTCAACAATACCATTGTAACTGTTACAGATGTACGAGGACGAGTAGTTTCTTGGGCCTCCGCGGGTACTTCTGGATTCAAAGGCACAAAACGAGGGACACCCTATGCTGCTCAAGCGGCAGCTATAAATGCTATTCGTACGGTGGTTGATCAGGGCATGCAACGAGCAGAAGTTATGATAAAAGGCCCGGGTCTCGGAAGAGATGCAGCATTACGAGCCATCCGTAGAAGTGGTCTACTATTAAGTTTCGTGCGCGATGTAACACCTATGCCGCATAATGGATGTCGACCCCCTAAAAAAAGACGGGTGTAGAAATTAAGAATTAAATGGATTTCAAGAGAAATAAATGATTCAATGATCTGATTAAATAACAATATTTAGTATGGTTCGAGAGGAAGTAGGAGGGTCCACTCGAACATTACAGTGGAAGTGTGTTGAATCAAAAATAGATAGTAAGCGTCTTTATTATGGTCGTTTCATTCTGTCCCCGCTTATGAAAGGTCAAGCCGATACCATAGGTATTGCCATGCGAAGGGCTTTACTTGGAGAAATAGAAGGAACATGTATCACACGCGCAAAATCTGAGAAGGTACCACATGAATATTCTACAATAGTAGGTATTAAAGAATCAGTCCACGAAATATTAATAAATTTGAAAGAAATTGTATTGAGAAGTACTCTATATGGAGTTAGAGACGCATCTATTTGCGTCAGAGGTCCTAGACACGTAACCGCTCAAGATATCATCTCACCACCTTCTGTGGAAATAGTGGACACGACACAGCATATAGCTAACCTGACGGAACCAATTGATTTGTGTATTGAATTACAAATCAATAGGGATCGCGGATATCGTATGAAACCCACAAATAACTCTCAAGATGGAAGTTACCCTATAGATGCCATATTCATGCCTATTCGAAATGCAAATCATAGTATTCATTCTTATGGGGATGGAAATGAAAAACAAGAGATACTTTTTCTAGAAATATGGACAAACGGGAGTTTAACTCCTAAGGAAGCACTTTATGAAGCTTCTCGTAATTTGATTGATTTATTTATTCCTTTTCTACATGCGGAGGAAGAGGGCATTAATTTCACGGAAAATAAAAACAGGTTTACTCTATCCCCTTTTACCTTTCAAGATAGATTAACTAATTTAAAGAAAAACAAAAAAATAATTCCATTGAAATTTATTTTTATTGACCAGTTAGAATTGCCTTCCAGAACCTATAATTGTCTCAAAAGATCCAATATACATACATTATTGGACCTTTTGAGTAATAGTAATAGTCAAGAAGACCTTATGAGAATTGAATATTTTCGCATAGAAGATGTAAAACAGATATTGGACACCCTACCAGAAGCATTTCACAATTGATTTACCTAATAAAAATTTTTCATTTTAAATCCATTCTATAATATATATATATTATAGAATGGATTTAGTTTTTAATTTTCAGCACGATCCGTACTCAGCTCAAAATGGAATATAATAAAATTAATGTATCTAAAGTCTTGCTTCAAAGTAAATCTTCCTTAGATACTTAATATTTATGTACGATATTTCAAAGTTTAATTGATTTTAATTTGAAAAAGACCTAAAGTGAGGGATTTATCAATAGGTAATGTTGCTCCAATACCTAACCAAAGAGCTACTGCGGTACCGATAAAAAAGACTGTTGTAGCTACTGGACGACGAAATGGATTTTGGAATTTATTAACATTCTCCAAAAAGGGTACTGTCAATAATCCTGTTGGTACTGAAACCATTAAAAGAACACCCAATAACTTATTGGGTACTGTACGAAGTATTTGAAATACGGGAAAGAAGTACCATTCAGGTAATATTTCCAAAGGAGTCGCAAATGGATCCGCCGGTTCACCAATCATTGACGGTTCTAGAACCGCTAAGCCCACGTTACACGCAATAGTACCTAGAATTACTACCGGAAAAATATATAAAAGATCATTGGGCCATGCGGGTTCTCCATAATAATTATGCCCCATCCCTTTAGCCAATTTAGCTCTTAATACAGGATCATTCAAATCAGGTTTTTTTGTTATTGGGATAGGTGAATTCTTAATTCTTATGGATCCATCCCCCGAAGGAACCGGACATGATAATTTTTAATCATCCGGCTCGAGCAAGAATCAAAGGAATAATAGAAATAGATCCGTATCAACTCTATATTTCATACATATCCGTGCTAGTTATTAATATATAATAACTCGATGTAAGAAATGTCCGATTCAATTTTCCGAAGTTGCAATTATTCATTGCAAAGAATTAAGTTCTTATAGATAAATGCTCAATATCCAAGTAGGCTTACAAATTTGATCATGATCAAGTGCTTTTTGGATTGTCTCATGTCTTTTGATTGTTATTTATCCCCGCAACATTTCGATTTTATTACATACAAACAAAGTATTTACTTGTTACTAATAAAGTCTAGCCTCTGTTCTTCCTTAGATCCCTTATTTCACTCCGATAGTATCATAGATCTGGATCAATGCATAGGAAATGAATGCATTTCTATACTATAAATAAAATTAAAATAAGTAAGTGGAATAGATACAACATTAGGTCGTGCCACATTGTTTATTCTATGCTTCTATTCTATGGGATCTTGCGGAGCCTACTCATACATGACATGATTCGGGTATGATCATAGAAAAAATTCTCCTCAAGTGAACCGGCATATCCCTACTATGTAGGGGGACTTACGTGGTGGTTGGATGCGGAGACACATTTTATTTGGTTGTAAATTCCAACGTGGCAGATCAAATCATATATCTGCATGGCCCAATCAATAGTTCAAGTCACACACTCCCATAATCCATCTTCTCTTCAGAGAATCCACTTCAACTATTGGTATCAAATAAGAAATACAATACTTCAGAGTTGAAGAGAGGTATCCAACCAAATAACATGTCTTATTTTTCAATAATCCATATTTGTAGCAATGAAATACAAGACTATTTTTTCTTCCTCCCCGAAATAATATATAACCAATTACAAATATATATATGATATATTTTCTCTATAAAGGACCTGAAATACCTTGCTTACGTATCATTGGGAAGTGCATTAACATAAATACGGCAGTAAGAAGAGGCAATACAAAAGTGTGTAAACTATAAAAACGGGTCAAAGTGGATTGGCCCACACTAGCACTTCCGCGTAATAATTCTACCAAAGGTAATCCTATTATGGGAATCGCTTCAGGTACGCCTGTCACAATTTTTACTGCCCAATAACCAATTTGGTCCCGAGGTAAAGAATAACCAGTTACACCAAAAGATGCAGTCAATACGGCCAGAATCACACCTGTAACCCAAGTTAATTCGCGAGGTTTTTTAAATCCCCCTGTGAGATACACACGAAATACGTGCAAGATCATCATTAGAACCATCATACTTGCTGACCATCGATGAACTGATCGGATTAACCAACCAAAGTTAGCCTCAGTCATTATGTATTGAACAGAGGAAAAAGCCTCTGTAACGGTTGGACGATAGTAAAAAGTCATAGCAAAACCTGTGGCTACTTGTACTAAAAAACAAGTAAGTGTGATCCCCCCTAGACAATAAAATATGTTGACATGAGGAGGAACATATTTACTAGTTATATCATCTGCAATCGCCTGAATCTCGAGACGTTCTTCGAACCAATCATATACTTTATTGGGATAGGTAACCAAAAAATAGACCCCCCCTGAGAACCGTATATGAGAATTTAACCTCATACGGCTCAAGCAGAAACAACACAAATCAAATACGGATTTTAACGGATATGTAATAGAAAGTTCAAATTCAAATTAGCCACTTGATTCAATTTGCTCCAAAAATAGCAAATAACAAAAATCCGGAATCTCTTCTTTGTGATGATAATGCCAAAAATATCAAGTTGGCTCCCTCGTTCGTCTTTTTCTTTATGTTAATTGTTAAAATAAAGGCCTCTTGAATCTTCTCTTTCCTATTATTTTTTATTTGTTCTTTTTTGTGTAATAATACTGATTGACTCTTGTTTTACTAGTTATTGATAGGAATTCCCTTGTTGAGACCCTGTCAATCAATTGACACCTCAGATTCATACTAGAACCACGATGATTTAATAAAGCCCACGCTAAACGCAAAGGTTCTGTGAGTAAGAACCATTTGATCATCACTTATCCAATTTCAATGAATGGATGTTATTAATAATTCAAAAAATATAAAGAAATGGGTGTCCGTTGACCAAATTCAGTCTGAAGGAAGAAAAAGCGTTTAATTTATAAAATACCTATTTGCATTTTTTTTTTTTTTTTGAGTCCGGTCGCGAGGTCTGACTGAATAGTAAGTATGAATCATAGTTCAAATATTTCTTTTCTTGATCTATTCTACAATATTCATATTCCGTGCTCCAGATACTAGAATAAATATCCGACGAGGTAGAATCATCTTGATAGAGATGACAGACTATTCTCTGTATTATCAATAGGATCAATTATAACAAGTCACACACTCATATTCCGGAAATACCGAAACAAAAAAATTCCACGGTCGAACTACCAGAATGAGAAATCTGAGTCTTAAGTGCGTTTTTATTTTTTTTATTGAAAAACTAGAACTAGGACTTTATAGTCCTTAGGAACCTAATTCATTGAAATTCCATCCAGTAAAACGGATGAATTATAAATTTCCAAAATGATAGATAGAAATATCGCAAACAGAGCCATTGCGACTCCCATAAGTGGTGTAGTCCCCCAGCCCGGAGCTACTTTACCATATTCCGAATTCAATGGTTTCAATAAACTTCCTATATTAGTTTGTCTTGGCCTAGATTTAGAACTATCCTCAACGGTTTGTGTAGCCATAAATCTTATTTAATGATTGGTTAAGATCTGTTGACTTTGTATACCATTTGGTTGTAGTTGTAAATAAACGATCTTATCGTAGATCCATTGTGATCCTTAAATTATCTAGAAATGGAAACAGCAACCCTAGTCGCCATCTTCATATCTGGTTTACTTGTAAGCTTTACTGGGTATGCCTTATATACCGCTTTTGGGCAACCCTCTCAACAATTAAGAGATCCATTCGAAGAACACGGGGACTAATTGAAGTAATGAGCCTACCAATGGTGGGCTCGTTACTTCAAATTAAGATGATCAAAAATCATTTTTTAGTCGGAACCTTAGGTGGTTCTCGAAAAAAGATAGCGAAAAAAATTATCCCTAAAGTCGAGACTAAGAGAAATGTATAAACCAATGCTTCCATAGATTTGATCGTGGTTTACAATTATAGCTTCCACACCTATTCATTTTCATTTTGGATCATTTACTATAGTAAAGAAAGGGAAAGAATTAAAGATGGCGATTCAATTAAGTCACGATTTTTCTGGTACCTTATATCATCAAAATGTCATCAAATAAAAAAAGTGGAGACGAAAGATACCAGAGTAATATTCTATCAGACTACTTGTCTTCTTGTAGTTGGATCTCCAAGCTTTTGGAATGCTCCAAATTCTACTTGAGAATCCAAATCTGGATCAATACCAGCAAAAACATCTCTGAACAAGGTTCTAGCGCCATGCCAAATGTGTCCGAAAAAGAAGAGCAAAGCAAATGTGGCATGCCCAAAAGTGAACCAACCCCTTGGACTGCTCCGAAAAACACCATCAGATTTCAAAGTAGCTCGGTCTAATTCAAAAATTTCACCTAATTGGGCGCGTCTAGCATATTTTTTCACAGTAGCAGGATCACTATAACTGACTCCATTGAGTTCGCCACCATAGAACTCGACAGTTACACCCACTTGTTCGACACTATACTTGGATTCTGCCCTTCTAAAAGGAACATCGGCTCTCACAATTCCGTCTCCGTCTACCAAAACTACGGGGAATGTTTCAAAAAAAGTGGGCATACGACGTACAAAAAGCTCGCGGCCTTCTTTATCTCTAAAGATGGGGTGTCCTAACCATCCAACAGCTATTCCATCCCCGCTGTCCATTGAGCCGGCTCTGAATAATCCCCCTTTTGCCGGATTATTACCAATGTAATCATAAAAAGCTAATTTTTCGGGGATTTTAGACCAAGCTTCCGAAAAACTCAGATTTTCAGCTAGTCCTGCGCCAACTCTTCGATATATTTCTTGCTGGAAGTATCCCTGATCCCACTGATAACGAGTGGGGCCAAATAATTCGATTGGGGTAGTTGCTGAACCATACCACATAGTTCCAGCAACAACGAAAGCTGCGAAAAAAACAGCAGCGATACTGCTGGAAAGTACAGTTTCAATATTGCCCATACGTAATCCTTTGTATAGACGTTGAGGCGGACGGACACTAAGATGAAATAAACCCGCTAATATGCCCAATGTACCCGCTGCAATATGATGAGAGGCTATTCCTCCCGAAACAAAAGGATCAAAACCTTCTGCGCCCCACGCTGGATTTACAGATTGTACTTTTCCAGTTAGCCCATAAGGATCGGACACCCATATTCCAGGACCATACAAGCCTGTTACATGAAATGCGCCAAAGCCAAAGCAAGCCAACCCTGAGAGAAATAAATGAATTCCAAAGATCTTGGGCAAATCCAAAGAAGGTTTTCCGGTACGTTCATCAGAGAATATTTCTAGATCCCAATACACCCAATGCCAGATAGCTGCCAAGAAGCACAAGCCAGAAAACACAATATGTGCCCCTGCCACACCTTCGTAACTCCAAATACCCGGATTCGGTATAGTTCCTCCTGAAATACTCCACCCACCCCATGAATTGGTTATTCCTAAACGAGTCATAAAGGGTATAACGAACATACCCTGTCTCCACATTGGATCAAGAACCGGGTCAGAAGGATCAAAAACTGCTAATTCGTATAGAGCCATCGAGCCGGCCCAACCAGAAACTAGAGCTGTATGCATTATATGGACAGAAAGCAACCGACCGGGATCATTCAATACGACAGTATGAACACGATACCAAGGTAAACCCATGGAAATACCCCTTTTTTATCAAATATCAAAGAAAAATGGACACTATGTAACTTTATCGCATTGGAAAAGACTATACTATGTTATGTACCTAACCTTTTCAGTAGATTCAGTAGATTTTGTATAAGAATAAGAAAGGGTTAAGATTTATTTCGTTCCATTGAAAATAACGGAACAATTTTGTTCGTAAGAACAAAGAGAAGCAGATCTATTCTATACTCGATAAGTACCAATACGCAATGGGGGTTGGGCCCCCCTTTTTTTTGTAGAATGAATGCGTAGATACTTGTTTATCATTCAAATGATCGACCCGCTCGTGAAAATTCTTTATTCATTCTGTCTTCTTCCGGAAATCTTCACCCAATCCATGTATCCAATTTATGTTTAAAATAGAATAAACAGAAAAAAATGAAGACAATAAATTCATTGGTACGTTTCCATATTAAAGTGAAGTATAGTACTTAACTTTTTTCTTTAATTTAATGCCCGTTGGTGTTCCAAAAGTACCTTTTCGGAATCCTGGAGAGGAAGACGCAGTTTGGGTTGACGTATAGTGCGGCTTGTCAGATATATTAGGTCATATGGGGTTTACCCGTTGTCTCCACCGATCGGGATATCCTCCGTTTCGCCCAAGAAATATTGATTGAACCATCAATTATTCGGAGCGTGAAGTGCAATTAGATCAATTTATATTGGGGATCAATATTATTAAGAATTTATGGTTAACTTGTAACGATAAAATAAAGTATCCAGGCTCCGTTCAGAAAATATCAAATTGGTAATATATATGATTACTATTTGTATCATAAACATTCTTTATTTATATTTAATTTATGCTTTCTATATATTATTAGGAGTGATCTCAAATTGCCATTCAATGGCATGGAATAATTAAGATGAATACATGGAATAATTTGAGGGAAAGCATGAAATGAAACATAAAAAAAAAAAAAAAAGAAGCGGTACTGAGATAATTTGCCCTATATGTGCAAATAGAATTTGGACAAATCTTTACCCGGAGTAGAACACGAACCTAAAAGAATTGAAAGGGTCCATTCAAGAACAAGAAAATGACATCGTGATTTGAATTTCGATGAAATAATACATCAATGAGAGGTTAGTTTAATAAGTTCAATAATTTTTTTGATAAGGAAGAGAAAGGGAACCAAAACTCATGTTTTTGAAAAATCGAAGAAAAGCCCTTCTTTAGAAAAACAAAAACCTGTTACAAAAAATAAATAAAGACTAAAATTGATACATTGATTGATTTTTTTTTTCGCAAATTTTTTGAACCGTATGCATCCAAAGGTGCACGTACGGTTCCTAAGGGATACAATTTTGTCCTAATCAACCGACTTCATCGAGAAAGATTACTTTTTTTAGGCCAAGAAGTTGATAGCGAGATCTCCAATCAACTTGTGGGTCTCATGGTATATCTCAGTATAGAAGATAATACTAGGGATTTTTATTTGTTTATAAACTCTCCCGGCGGATGGGTAATACCAGGAATAGCCATTTATGATACTATGCAATTTGTGCCACCCGATGTACATACAATATGCATGGGATTAGCTGCTTCAATGGGATCTTTCATTCTGGTTGGAGGAGAAATTACCAAACGTCTAGCATTCCCTCACGCTTGGCGCCAATGAGTTAAAAAAAAAAAAAGACTATGCCTTCGCCATATCGAATATAAATAATCGAATTAGGAAAAATTAAGTAATAATAGCATGGCACTTTGAGTTCGATATGAACAAACCATTATTGTTTTTTATAACATGAGATTTTGTATCGAGATAGTAGTATGAAATAACCTTATATTTGCGATTTTATCTTATGTGTCGGGAGGACATTTTAGCGTCACAAATCATTTTTTCCTTATTTGATCATATCAGAAAGACACTTTGGGATTGCCAAATCACAAACTAGATAAATATATAAATATCTAATATAAAGCAACAGAACCATCGTAGTATTTTTTTACTCTTATGAAAAGAAGGATGGCAAATGGATTATTCAACGATCTGGCTGGATCGGATAGATTCTATTTCTTCCCCTCTTCTCTGGAGAAGGGGGGTTAGTAAATTCCATTGCAGAGCCGTATGCAATGCACAAAAGGTGCCTGTACGGTTGTTCAATTCTATTTTTTTCTTCTTTTTTTATCCCTTTAATTTAAATCCCATCATGCGAGATAGAAGAACCATTCATGATGTTATCTCAATATCATCAGGGTTATGATTCATCAACCTGCTAGTTCTTTTTATGAGGCACAGGCAGGAGAATTTATCCTGGAAGCGGAAGAACTGCTGAAACTTCGCGAAAACCTCACAAAAGTTTATGTACAAAGAACAGGCAACCCTTTGTGGGTTATATCCGAAGACATGGAAAGAGATGTTTTTATGTCGGCAACAGAAGCCCAAGCCCATGGCATTGTTGATCTTGTAGCGGTTGAAAATGAAAATACTTCGGATTTCGTATAAATCCATGATTCCGTTTTATTTTCAACCATAATTCGAATTTTACACGATTTGATATCTTATATTGAATCGAACTAATTAATAATCATCAATCATAAATCAGGTTAAGATCGATCTAAACCAACCCATTCTATAATATAATTTTATATATCCGACATGCCAACTATTAAACAACTTATTAGAAACACAAGACAGCCAATAAAAAATGTCACGAAATCCCCCGCTCTTCGAGGATGTCCTCAGCGTCGAGGAACATGTACTAGGGTGTATGTGCGACTCGTTCAGATCATGAGCTCAAGCAAATGAGACAATTTTTCCAGTATCAATGATTAATACCAATGAATAGATAGAGTAAAAGAACGCCATTTACTATCTAAAATGGGGATATATTATATACCCTTATTGTTTCTTGTATATTGTGTATGGAATTTATGGTTTTCATTGGTGCAAATCCAACCACCTCAATTTGAGATGAGAAGCAATTCTCCATTGGTAGCAAATGGTTATCCATTAAGCGGAGGAAATGGTATTATAAGGATAAGAAGCAAAACAAAAAGGTTATGCCCATATTCTTGAAAGAACGGACTAACAGGGTCAGCTACCTAGCCAACTTTCATAATTAAATGCCGTCACTGTATGGATAGCTCTTATTGTGAAAAGGCCTATTACTGTATAATTAATGGGTAGAGCCAAAGAATGTTAACTATACAAGTTAACAATACCATTTGATTAAATGAGAGATGAGGCTCCGGCGCATAGAGAGGGCCTCACCGTTTAAGAAGTAACCATAGAAACGAAGGAACCCACTATTTTTTTGTATAGTATTTGGTATAATTTCTTAGTTCCAGGTGAACCAAATGTCTGGCCTGGTAAAGAATAAAAATAAAAAATAGTGGTTGGGAAGGTCATAGTAGCAAAAGCCATTGGAATTTATATTTTATATATCGGAATAATCCGTTTTGTTATTAACCGACCGGGGGGACAAATAATGACTGAAAGAAGAGAATTCAATTAGTTATTCATTAAAGTTTAATTTGATTCAATGACCAGAGTTAAACGAGGGTATACAGCTCGGAGACGTCGAACAAAAATTCGTGTATTTGCATCAACCTTTAGAGGGGCTCATTCAAGACTTACGCGAACAATTACTCAACATAAAATGAGAGCTTTGGTTTCCTCTCATCGAGATAGGGGCAGGCAAAAGAGAAATTTTCGTCGTTTGTGGATCACTCGGATAAATGCAGTAACTCGCGAGAATAAAGTATTCCATAGTTATAGTCGATTAATACACAATCTGTACAAGGGGCAATTGCTTCTTAATCGTAAAATACTTGCACAAATAGCTATATCAAATAAGAATTGTCTTTACATGATTTCCAATAAGATCATAAAATAAAGGAAATTAGAAAGTAATATACAGGAATGATTGAACAAGAATTCCCCGGAGAATGAACTCCGGGAAGATAGAATAAACTAAATTGAGATAAAATTAAGATAAGAAAAGTAGTAGGAATGAACGAACATGCTTCAATAAAAAAAATTGCTTATCCCCCTTTTTTTGTTTCTTATAAGACAAGAATTAAACCTGGATTCTGGGCCTTTTCGAGCGAAACATCCAATCCATTTGAGCTTGAATTCCAATTGGAGTTTTGAGTCAATTGAGGAATATGCCTATTTATTTCTGGCTCTAGGACCCGCAGTTCTAGGGATCGACTCGGTTCTCTCAAATTGTTTCTCATTATTAAGAAAAGGTAACGAAGATAAAATACGAGCTTGTTTTATAGCAATAGTAATTAATCGTTGTTGTTTCAAGGTCAATTTATTTACCCGTCTAGATAATATTTTTCCTTGTTCACTAATAAATCGACTAATTAAACTCATGTTTCTATAATCAATTCGATCCCCCGAGACAATTGGGGGCAAACGCCGACGAAAAGAGAGCTTGGATTTACGAAAAGGTTGCTTAGATTTATCCATGGTTTATTCCTTATTTCTAAAATTCTATTTCTTTATTAATTTCAGATCCGGCCGAAGTAGGGTTTTATTTGTATAATTTATAATTTTAATATAATTTGTATTATATTATGATTATGTTATATGTTCTTCCTCTTTCTGCTCTTTGAGTTGGAATGGAAAGATTGCACATATGTTCCGTTCGATCTATTTCTTTATTTCCCCATGAATCGTATGCCTGTAACAATAACGACAAAATTTTCTCAATTCTAATCGACTGGGTGTATTGTGTCGATTCTTTTGAGTAATATATCTAGAAATACCCGGCGATTCTTTATTGACACCATTTCGGGCACAACAACAAGTACATTCCAAAATAACTATGACCCTTACATCTTTACCCTTGGCCATGAACCCCCTTTGGATCGACTTAACTTTTCTATTTTCGATCTGAAAATAAAAAGAACAAAAAATTAATAGAAGTTACTAATTTGAAATTTATTTTCTAAAGATTTCATTGTAATTAATATAAATTAATTAATTCAATTAATTAAGAGTAATAATTTATATTAAATAGATTGAAGATATATATATATATCTTTTTTTTTTGCATATCAATAACTAGAATCAAAAAAAAGGAAATGACAAGGCGTCTGGGAATAAACGATTAATCTCTATCAATAGACCCGCTAAAGACCCAAACCATAGAGTACTTAGCACAGGTGCCGTGGAGAGATATGTTTTTATATCTCGCATTGAAAATCCTCCTTTTTATTGTTTATTGTAAAACATAGACATAGATTATATATATGAGCAGATGTCGTAGTTCAAGATCATTTATATTAAATAGATTGAAGATATATATATATATCTTTTTTTTTTGCATATCAATAACTAGAATCAAAAAAAAGGAAATGACAAGGCGTCTGGGAATAAACGATTAATCTCTATCAATAGACCCGCTAAAGACCCAAACCATAGAGTACTTAGCACAGGTGCCGTGGAGAGATATGTTTTTATATCTCGCATTGAAAATCCTCCTTTTTATTGTTTATTGTAAAACATAGACATAGATTATATATATGAGCAGATGTCGTAGTTCAAGATCATTTGTATTTATTTTTATGCAGAATTCCTAACTAAAATGGATATGTACAATGAACGAGTCAATGTTCTTGTCCTAAAAAAAAAAAGCCTGAGTGTTATCGATAAATATTAATTTTTTTATGCGTTAGGTTTCAGATGTATATAATATAAATACAATATTTTAATATAATAAATAAAGTATAAAATCAAGAAGAAAATAAAAATGTGGAAAACAAGACAAGGATTTTGTACAATGACATTGTAAAACAATTTTTAAAAGGGATGTAGCGCAGCTTGGTAGCGCGTTTGTTTTGGGTACAAAATGTCACGGGTTCAAATCCTGTCATCCCTACCTATTACTTCTACTAATGGGCAGTAACGGGAGATTACTCGAGATTGATTAAATTTTAAAATTGGCTATATAATCTTTGAATTTTTGCATACTATACTAGGTGTTTGCAAGATATTTTTGGGTACATAGAAATTCTTTTTTTTACAGTCGTATCCCCTGTCATAAGAAAGCGCTCTTAGTTCAGTTCGGTAGAACGCGGGTCTCCAAAACCCGATGTCGTAGGTTCAAATCCTACAGAGCGTGATGTTATGTTGAATCACATACAATAAAAAAACTTAATAAACTTTAATTTGACCTCCTTTCAAGGAGTAGGAGGTCAATCAAAAAATATATTATTCAATCAAAGGTCCAATTGATCACCACGTCTGTATTGTAAATATGCAGTTACGAATAATCCTGCCAAAGTAATAGGAATTAGACCTAAAACGATTCCAAATAAAAAAACTTCAATCATTTCTATTTTTTGTTTGAGAGAATAAAAAGAGAGGTAAGATCTATCCCTAAATATTAATCTGAATTGTTCGCGAATCTCAATAACCGAGAATTGGCAATTCCCGCGCCCGCGGGACTATGGAAGACCTGGCATTTAAGAGAAATACTTATTTTTATAAATTGTTCATTCAATTTATTTCAAATAAGTCGTATCTTGTTCAAACCAATCAATAGAGCTGGGGTTATAGTTGAAGCAGCTAATAGAAAACCGAAATAACTAGTTATAGTAGACATGAAAGGGCTAAATTAGATATGTTATTTTACTACATATGTTGATAAAACACTTACCTAAGTTTCAATTTTCCCAGATACGACAGTAAGAAAAACTATTGACAGTAGACAATATTAACTTAGTTCCATCTTAATTGATCAGTCATTATAGATAGCACTAAAAAAGATAGAATTACATAGTAGAAAAAATCGATTGCTCTGATGTGACATCAACCGGTCATGTGATTCCAAATCAACAGATTCATTGTGCAATTCGTGAGTTGAGTGAAAGTAATAAAAACTCTATCGTATAACTAAAAAAAAAAAAAAATTCAGTCATTTTTGAATAAAAGAATAATTGGATTTTAAAATAATTTCAATTTGAATCATTTATTTTCAATAGGATTTAATCCACTTTCTTTTCGATCGGACGGCCAAGGCCCGAAAAAAAAAAAAAATTCAGTCATTTTTGAATAAAAGAATAATTGGATTTTAAAATAATTTCAATTTGAATCATTTATTTTCAATAGGATTTAATCCACTTTCTTTTCGATCGGACGGCCAAGGCCCGATATCCCCTTTTTATTTATTTCATTTCGGGTCCAACTCGATTTGAAGATGAGCAACTTCCAGTATCTTTTTAGCTTCTACACTCTGTCTTTCCATATCTATTTATTATTTATTGTATTATGTATTGTATGACCAACTAAGCTAAGTAAATGAAAGTATTCTAACAAAAAAATCTTTAACCATAAAAAGGGTTTATAAATTTTGCATATAATTGAATTGTGTAAATATGATAATATCTTTACATGAATTAGTTAAAACCCATGGATTCACACTTTCTCAAGATCTTGACTTTCTATCTCTATCTATTACGAAACCCATAATGGAAATCTTGAAATATTATAAATAATTTGAGGAATTTTATATTGTATTAATTTATTCCATAACATAAAGTTTATGCATATCCAAAGAACAAAAAGGGAAATGTAGCATTTCGGTACTAATTGAGACTGCGTTGCTGTGCCAGAGGAAGGATAGCTATACTGATTCGATATACTCTAAATACACCTTTGGTATAAAATTGACGATCTTACAAGGATG